GTGGCGACTAGATCAACGCATTATTTCATCAAGAGAAGTTCCTATCGAAGTTCACTACGAATCTTTGGGTACCTATCATGAAATTTATGGACATTATCTAGTAATAAGAAGTACAAAAAAAGAAATTCGTTCTATATACATTCGAACCACTTTTGGTCATATTTCTTTTTATCGAGAAATTGAAGAAGCTATACAAGGTTTTTGCCATGCCTATTCATATGATATCTAATGATATAGATGGTTGGTATCTAAGATAAGCAAATTTATGATATCGGTGTAAATTCAGGTGTTCACAATTTAACCAGAATCATACATAGTTTTTAATTTGTATGCAAATAAAGATAAAGAAAAGGAAGTTTTCCAATCATTGACTCAAACCCATTGTCGAACCGAATCCCACTGAGTGAAATATGGAGGTACCTATGGCAGAACGGGCCAATCTAGTCTTTCACAATAAAGTGATAGGTGGAACTGCCATTAAACGACTTATTAGCAGATTAATAGATCACTTTGGAATGGCATATACATCGCATATCTTGGATCAAGTAAAGACTCTGGGATTCCGTCAAGCTACGACTACATCCATTTCATTAGGAATTGATGACCTTTTAACAATACCTTCTAAAGGATGGCTAGTCCAAGATGCTGAACAACAAAGTTTGATTTTTGAAAAACATCATCATTATGGGAATGTACATGCAGTAGAAAAATTACGCCAATCTATTGAGATATGGTATGCTACAAGTGAATATTTGCGACAAGAAATGAATCCTAATTTTAGGATGACCGACCCCTTTAATCCAGTCCATATAATGTCTTTTTCAGGAGCTAGAGGAAATGCATCTCAAGTACACCAATTAGTGGGTATGAGAGGATTGATGTCGGATCCACAAGGACAAATGATTGATTTACCTATTCAAAGCAATTTACGCGAAGGACTCTCTTTAACAGAATATATAATTTCTTGCTATGGAGCCCGGAAAGGAGTTGTAGATACTGCTGTACGAACTTCAGATGCTGGATATCTTACACGCAGACTTGTTGAAGTGGTTCAACACATTGTTGTACGTCGAACAGATTGCGGTACCATTCGAGGAATTTCGGTGAATACCCAGAATGGAATGATGCCGGAAAGAATTTTGATACAAACATTAATTGGTCGTGTATTAGCAGACGATATATACAGAGGTTCACGATGCATTGCCGTTCGAAATCAAGATATTGGAATTGGACTTATCAATCGATTTAAAACCTTTAAAACACAACCAATATCTATCCGAACCCCCTTTACCTGTAGAAATACATCTTGGATCTGTCGATTGTGTTATGGCCAAAGTCCTACTCATGGCCACTTAGTGGAATTAGGAGAAGCTGTAGGTATTATTGCGGGCCAATCAATAGGAGAACCGGGCACTCAACTAACATTAAGAACTTTTCATACTGGCGGAGTATTCACAGGAGGTACTGCAGAACATGTGCGAGCACCTTCTAATGGAAAAATAAAATTCAACGAGGATTTGGTTCATCCTACACGTACACGTCATGGGCATCCTGCTTTTCTATGTTATATAGACTTGTATATAACTATTGAAAGTGGTGATATTATACATAATGTGATTATTCCACCAAAAAGTTTTCTATTAGTTCAAAATAATCAATATGTAAAATCAGAACAAGTGATTGCCGAGATTCGCGCAGGAACATACACTTTGAATTTAAAAGAAAAGGTTCGAAAACATGTCTATTCTAACTTAGAAGGAGAAATGCATTGGAGTACTGATGTATACCATGCATCAGAATTTAGATACAGTAATGTCCATATCTTACCAAAAACAAGTCATTTATGGATATTATCAGGAAGATCATACAGGTCCGGTTCAGTCTCTTTTTCACTCCGAAAAGATCAAGATCAAATGAAGATGCATTATCTTTCTACTGGGGAAGAAGATAGTTCTAACCTTTTAGTAAGGAATGATCAAGTAAGACATAAATTATTTCGTTTCAATTCTTCTGATCTAAAAGAAAGAAGGATTTCAGATTATTCCATATTTAATCAAATCATATGTATAGATCATTGTAATTTTGCACACCCTGCTATTTTCCATCATACTACGGATTTATTAGCAAAGAGGCGAAGAAATAGATTCATCATTCCATTTTCATTCCAATCGATTCAAGAACGAGACAAAAAACGAATGTTAGCTTCCAATATCTCGATTGAAATACCAATCAATGGTATTTTTCGTAGAGATAGTATTCTCGCTTATTTTGATGATCCTCAATACAGAACACAGAGCTCAGGAATTACTAAATATAGGACTATAGGAATAAATTCCATTTTAAAAAAAGAGGATTTTTTAATTGAGTATAGAGGAGTTAAAGAATTTAAGACAAAATACCAAATCAAAGTGGATCAATTTTTTTTCATTCCCGAGGAAGTGCATATTTTATCAGAATCTTCTTCCATAATGGTACGGAACAATAGTATCGTTGAAGTAGATACACCAATCACTTTAAATATAAGAAGTCGAGTAAGGGGGTTGGTCCGAGTGGAGAAGAAAAAAAAAAAGATTGAATTAAAAATATTTTCTGGGGATATCCATTTTCCGGGAGAAATGGATAAAATATCCCGACACAGTGCCATCTTGATACCACCAGGAACGGTAAAAAACAATTTAAAGGAATCAAAAAAAATGAAAAATTGGATCTATGTCCAATGGATCACAATTACAAAAAAAAAGTATTTTGTTTTGGTTCGACCCGTCATTTTATATGAAATAGGGAATGGTATCAATTTAGTAAAACTTTTTCCCCAAGATATGTTTCAGGAAAGAGATAATCTGGAACTTAAAGTTATTAATTATATTCTTTCTGGAAATGGAAAATCAATTCGGGGAATTTCGGATACAAGTATTCAATTAGTTCGGACTTGTTTAGTCTTAAATTGGGATCCAGACAAAAAATTTTCTTCTATCGAAAATGCGCATGCTTCTTTTGTTGAAGTAAGTACAAATGGTTTGGTTCGATATTTCTTAAGAATTGACTTAGTGAAATCCCATATTTCATATATAAGAAAAAGGAATGATCCGGCCAGTTCGGGATTTTTCTTGGATCATGAGTCGGATCGGACCAACATCAATCCATTTTTTTCCATTGATTCGAAGAAAAAAATTCAACAATCACTTAGCCAAAATAACGGAACTATTCGTATGTTGTTGAATAGAAATGAGAAATACCGCTCTTTGATAATTTTGTCATCATTTAATTGTTTTCAAACACGATCATTCAATGAGGGAAAATATTACAATGGGATAAAAGAAGGAATTAATAAAATTCAAAGAGATCCTATAATTCCAATTAATAATTCGTTAGGTCCTTTAGGAATAGCCTTTCAAGTTGCAAATTTGGATTTTTACCGTTTAATAACTCATAATCAGATCTCGATAAATCCAAATTTGCAACTTGATAAATTAAAAGAAACTTTTCAAGTATTAAGATATTATTTAATGGACGAAAACGAGAGAATTTCTAAACCGGATATATGTAGTAACACCGTTTTCAATCCATTCTTTTTGAATTGGCATTTTCTCCATCATAATTATTGTGAAAAACCGTTTACAATAATAAGTCTTGGTCAATTTATTTGTGAAAATGTATGTATAGTTCAAACGAAAAATGCACCACACCTAAAATCAGGTCAAGTTCTAACAGTTCAAATGGATTCTGTAGGAATAAGATCGGCTAACCCTTATTTGGCGACTCCAGGAGCAACTGTTCACGGCCATTATGGAGAAATACTTTCTGAAGGAGATATATTAGTTACATATATATATGAAAAATCGAGATCTGGTGATATAACACAGGGTCTTCCAAAAGTAGAACAGGTATTAGAAGTTCGTTCGATTGATTCAATATCGATGAACCTAGAAAAGAGAGTTGATACTTGGAACGGTCATATAACAAGAATTCTTGGCATTCCTTGGGGATTCTTGATTGGTGCTGAGCTAACTATAGCGCAAAGTCGTATTTCTTTGGTTAATAAAATTCAAAAAGTTTATCGATCCCAGGGAGTTCACATCCATAATAGACATCTAGAAATTATTGTGCGTCAAATAACATCAAAAGTATTGGTTTCAGAAGATGGAATGTCTAATGTTTTTTCGCCCGGTGAACTAATTGGATTATTGCGAGCCGAACGAGCTGGGCGTGCCTTAGAAGAGGCGGTTTGCTACCGAGTTCTATTACTAGGAATAACAAAAACATCTCTGAATACTCAAAGTTTCATATCTGAAGCAAGTTTTCAAGAAACTGCTAGAGTTTTAGCAAAAGCCGCTCTTCGGGGTCGTATAGATTGGTTGAAAGGTCTGAAAGAGAACGTTGTTTTAGGGGGAATGATACCTGTTGGTACCGGATTCAAAAGAATAATGCACCGTTCAAAGACAAGGCCAAGGCAATATAACAAGATTACTTTGGAAACAAAAAAAAATAATTTATTTGAGGATCAAATGAGAGATATTTTGTTTCACCACAGAGAATTATTTTTTGGCTTCATTTCAAAGAATTTTTGCGATACATCAGAGCAATCTAGGATTTAATAATCCCTAAGGGCTCCGTCATTTTATTTTGTAATTGATTTTGTAATAAAATCAAAAGGTAATAAAGATAATAATCATATTATTTAAATTAAATAGAAAAAAATGGCCTGATCATGTATCAATGGCCAATCTTCGGTAGAATAAAAGGTTCCTTCGGAACACTTATTTATTTCTATTTCAGTATACACGGTCTCTTTCTTTCATTTCCAAATAAAAAAAAAAAAAATTGGATTGGAAATGAAAGAAAAGTGGGGGATTAATCTAAATGACAAAAAGATATTGGAACATAATTTTGGAAGAGATGATGGAAGCTGGAGTTCATTTTGGCCACGGTACTAGAAAATGGAATCCTAAAATGTCACCTTATATATCTGCAAAGCGTAAGGATATTCATATTACAAATCTTATTAGAACTGCTCGGTTTTTATCAGAAGCTTGTGATTTAGTTTTTGATGCAGCAAGTATGGGAAAACAATTCTTAATTGTTGGTACAAAAAAAAAAGCAGCGGATTTAGTAACGCGGGCTGCAATAAGAGCTCGGTGTCATTATGTTAATAAAAAATGGCTCGGCGGTATGTTAACGAATTGGTATACTACAGAAACACGACTTCAAAAGTTCCGGAACTTGAGAACACAACAAAAGACGGGGAGACTCAACAGTTTTCCAAAAAGGGATGCTGCTATATTGAAGAGACAATTAGCTCATCTGGAAACATATCTCGGCGGCATTAAATATATGACACGGTTACCTGATATTGTAATAATCGTCGATCAACAAGAAGAATATACGGCTCTTCGAGAATGTAGAACTTTGGAAATTCCAACAATTTCTTTAATCGATACAAATTGTGACCCGGACTTCGCCGATATTTCGATTCCAGCTAATGATGATGCTATAGCCTCAATTCGATTAATTCTTAATAAATTAGTATTTGCTATTTGTGAAGGTCGTTCTAGCTATATAAGAAATTCTTGATTAATAATAAGAGAAATTATTTGAGTTGGTTGGAGGGACTCATAGATTTAGGAAATCGGTTACTATACTACTAATAAATTAAATTGCATAAAAAAATATAAATATATATATAATATATATAAAATATATATATACAAGATCCTGTTGGTTAAGTAAGGATTAGAAATTCTCTTCATTTTGATTATTAGCGATATAAAGAAGAAACGAAAATTATATGTGATTAATCCTGGTATTCAAAATCAAAAAGGAGATGTTTGAATTAAAATAATTCCCTTTCAAGTTCTTATTTTTTAGAGGGCGGGACAATATGAATGTTTTATTATGTTCTATCAACACATTAAAAAGATTATACGATATATCTGCTGTGGAAGTCGGGCAACATTTCTATTGGCAAATAGGGAGTTTCCAAGTGCATGCCCAAGTACTTATTACTTCTTGGGTTGTAATTGCTATCTTGCTAGTTTCAGCCATTCTAGTTATTCGAAATCTGCAAACCATTCCGACTTTTGGTCAGAATTTCTTTGAATATGTTCTCGAATTCATTCGAGACGTGAGCAAAACTCAGATTGGAGAAGAATATGGTCCGTGGGTTCCATTTATTGGAACTATGTTTCTATTTATTTTTGTTTCTAATTGGTCCGGGGCTCTTTTGCCTTGGAAAATAATACAATTACCTCACGGGGAGTTAGCTGCACCCACAAATGATATAAATACTACTGTTGCATTAGCTTTACTTACGTCAGTTGCATATTTCTATGCGGGTCTTTCAAAAAAAGGATTAGCTTATTTTAGTAAATACATCCAACCAACTCCAATCCTTTTACCGATTAACATCTTAGAAGATTTTACAAAACCCTTATCCCTTAGTTTTCGACTTTTTGGAAATATACTAGCTGATGAATTAGTAGTTGTTGTTCTTGTTTCTTTGGTACCTTTAGTAGTTCCTATACCTGTCATGTTCCTTGGATTATTTACAAGCGGTATTCAAGCTCTAATTTTTGCTACTTTAGCTGCGGCTTATATAGGTGAATCCATGGAAGGCCATCATTGACTATTTTTTTCTAAAAAATAGTTTTTTTTTGATTTAGTTTGCTGCACATATACTGTGGCTCAAGATAACCTATTTAGGAAACATCAATAAATATTAAATATATAGAAAAGAAAAACATTTTGAAAATTTGCAATAAAAAAAAAAAATAGAGTAGGAGTGAGGGGGATCCAACTGGGTGTATATAATCTAATCACTATAAGACAAATCTTTCTTTCTTTGTTTTGGAGGTTTCAAAAAATGATTCGAATCTAATTGAATCTAAAACACAAATAGTTGGTTTACAGCATGGAAGAAACCTCTGTATATGTGATATTATATATGAACTAACCATATATTTAAAATTACCCCACTACTACTGTAAATTTCTATAGGGATTAAAAAAACAAAGCCCTTCCGTTTCATCTCTAATTGTGAATTGAATATTCAATGACTAAAAAATTCAATAAAAAACGAAGAATTCAAAGAATGGTTCAAAACTTAAGTTAATATAAGAATAAAGGTTATACCTAGTTCCAAAACAACTTGGTAGGTAGAAACGAAAAAAGAAATTTTGAAGTAATTCATATAGTTCAATAACTATTACTATTTCAATTTAGGAATTTTTCTTAATTACTTTAACTGAATAAATCTTGGTAATTGCATAATTAAGTCATAATTTATTGGTTGATTATATCATTAACTATTTCTTTATTTTATATTTTGGTTACGAGGAACTTATTATGAATCCAATTATTTCTGCTGCTTCCGTTATTGCTGCTGGCTTGGCCGTAGGGCTTGCTTCTATTGGACCTGGGGTTGGTCAAGGCACTGCTGCAGGGCAAGCTGTAGAAGGGATTGCACGACAACCAGAGGCAGAGGGAAAAATACGTGGTACTTTATTGCTTAGTCTGGCTTTTATGGAAGCTTTAACAATTTATGGGCTGGTTGTAGCATTAGCGCTTTTATTCGCTAATCCTTTTGTTTAATCCTATAATCCTAAAAAAAAATAGAAAAATAATTGGTCGGTCTTGCTTTTTCAAATTATATTGTGATTTCACTCCTACAATTATTCGTTCGGGCAAGAACACAGGTGAAGGACTAATTGAAGGGTGAAGAATTCATATACTGATTACTGATTCGCCTTCTTTTCTTTTTTAGTCCAATGAACCCCCTTTAAATTCTTTAAATTTTAAGAAAATTTTTCGAAAGTGTTAAAACTAGAGAGATTTTGCAATTGACATGACATAAGAACTCGTATCTAATTCTAATAAGTATCATTCTTATAGAAAATCTTCCAATTGATGGAACAATTCAAATAATATATATATATTAACATTATTATATTATTAGTATTTATATTTATTACTCTATCTATTTTGAATTAATTATTAATAATTAATATTAATTATTAGTAAGGTATAGTATGAAATTTGCATTCTATATATATAGAATAAAAATTTCATATAAAATATGAATATAAAATATGAATATGAAATAGAAAAAATAATTAAGAAATCAAATAAAAAATAGGAATCGTAGAAAGATAATTAGTCTATTCATAAGAGGAGATGAGATCATATGAAAAATATAACCGATTCTTTCCTTTGTTTGGGCTATTGGCCATTCGCCGGAAGTTTCGGGTTTAATACCGATATTTTAGCAACAAATCCAATAAATCTAAGTGTAGTGTTAGGTGTATTGATTTTTTTTGGAAAGGGAGTGTGTGCGGGTTGTTTATTTCAAAGAATAGATTGGATCCAACCAAACTGCACATTTTTCGTTATAACTAAGAAAATGTACATAATACCGCGAATTACTTCTGAATTAATTAAATTTTTTCAATAATTAAAGAAAAAATATTTAAGAACCATAGCATTTCGTGATTTATTGGTAAATCCACTTTGATTCTCTATTAACCAATAATATTGGACTATTACCATGGTTAAACCGAGTAGTTTGAAGTCTAGACGCAGTGTAGTACTCTTTCTACCACTATGTTAATACAGAAATGAAATGGTTTCAATAAAATTATTCGAATTTTTTTTTTTTTCGATATAAAACACTCATGTCGATAAAATGTCTTGAATCCTCTTTACGTTGAAAAAGGTGAATTTAATCCTGCCTTTTATACAATGCGTAATAGATGACCTATGTAAAAATTAATTAATATGTATAAATTAATTAATAAGAATTCTTTGGATTTGAAGAAAAAACAAAACAACTTTGCTGACATATATATTTGTTTGGTCAGAAGAATCCTCCGAATATTCTGGTCTTAGATTGATAATTGTTTTAAATATAAATATTTGAAAAATATAAATTATAGAAGAGAGGATAGGCTCATTACATAAAAAAATAGGGAAATTTCCCATAAGTAATTGGGTGTGAGAGCCAAATGAATCGAAAGATTCATGTTTGGTTCGGGAAGAGATCATAGACATTTTGAAATGAATGGAAAGAGAGTCTACTTTCATTAAGTGATTTATTAGATAATCGAAAACAGAGAATCTTGAGAACTATTCGAAATTCAGAAGAACTACGGGAAGGGGCCATTGAACAGCTGGAAAAAGCCCAGGCCCGCTTAAGGAAAGTCGAAACGGAAGCAGATCGGTTTCGGGTGAATGGCTATTCTGAAATAGAACGAGAAAAACAGAATTTAATTAATTCAATTTACATGACTTTGGAACAATTAGAAAATTACAAAAATGAAGCCATTCATTTTGAACAACAAAGAGTGATTAATCAAGTCCGACAGCGGGTTTTACAACAAGCCTTACAGGGAGCTCTAGGAACTCTAAATAGTTGCTTAAACAACGAGTTACATTTGCGTACTGTCAATGCTAATATTGGAATCTTTGGGGCGATGAAAGAAAAAAAATAATTGATTAGTCTTTCTATTTTAATATAGAGTATAGGTATTATTTTTTTTTCTTCTAAAAAAAAATTAAATTAAGAAATTTTCATGGTAACCATTCGTGCAGATGAAATTAGTAAAATTATACGTGAACGCATTGAGCAATATAATACCGAAGTAAAAATTGTAAATACGGGTACCGTACTTCAAGTAGGCGACGGTATTGCTCGTATTTATGGTCTTGATGAAGTAATGGCTGGTGAATTAGTGGAATTTGAAGAGGGTACTATAGGCATTGCTTTGAATTTGGAATCCAAAAATGTTGGTGTTGTATTAATGGGTGATGGTTTGCTGATACAAGAGGGAAGTTCGGTAAAAGCAACAGGAAGAATTGCTCAGATACCTGTAAGTGAGGCTTATTTGGGTCGTGTTATAAATGCTTTAGCTAAACCTATTGATGGTCGAGGAGAAATTTCAGCTTCGGAATCTCGGTTAATCGAATCTCCCGCTCCCGGTATTATTTCGAGACGTTCCGTATACGAGCC